GCCACAGCTGTAGATATAGGTATTTTGAGAATACGCTTTAATGACCAATGGTTAACGATGGCTCTGATGGGCGGTTTTGCTAGAATAGGTAATAATGAGATCACCGTTTTAGTAAATGATGCGGAGAAGAGTAGTGACATTGATCCCCAAGAAGCTCAGCAAACTCTTGAAATAGCGGAAGCCGGCTTGAGGAAAGCTGAAAGTAAGAGACAAACAATTGAGGCAAATCTAGCTCTCAGACGAGCTAGGACACGAGTAGAGGTTCTCAATGTGATTTCGTAACTAGTCGGTGCGCCCGAATCGAATAATCCTAATCCAAAGAATTTTTGTTTATACACATATGGATTCTTCCGATTGAATCCAATCAAATACAATCAAGTGGAATCGGATTCTGATGTAAGGAAAAAAGTTTTAGTTTCAATTCGAAAATCAAATCGAATAGGATAGAAAAGATACAAAATCAGTAAGTAGAAAAACTTATTAGATACCATTGACCATGGTATCTAATAAGTTCTACCTACTATTGGATTTGAACCAATGACTCCCGCCGTATGAAAGCAATACTCTAACCACTGAGTTAAGTAGGTCATTTATCATTATAAGGAGAAAAAAAAAGGACCCCTCCCATTGATGGATTATAAATGCAATAAGACTTCGAAGCAATACCAATCAAAAAGATCAAAGAGATACGATGTTGGATCATGGAATATTCATCTTGACAAGAAATTATCTACATAATATGATAAAATATGTATCACAAGCACAAGGGCTATAGCTCAGTTAGGTAGAGCACCTCGTTTACACGTGCGCCAATGTTTTTCAGAAGAGTCCATCATGCAATCAAAGAATTGATCTTTTTGAGAAATCAATGTCTGACTCCAGGATTTTTAGGGAACAAAACAAGAGAACAATAGCCTGACAAATGGTTCGGTTCGATTCAGGTTCCCATTTAGGAACCAAATGGAATCCATCATTGATTTGAGATATTGATAAGGTGAATACCTAGTCTATTCAATGCTAGGCATAATGAGTATAAGGACCTCAAAAATTCTCTTTTTGTCCTATGAACCTTAAGGCGTATGAAGTTTCATATTTGATTCTTTAATCAGGATGATAGAGACTCCATTTAACTTAGGTTAATCTAGGCCAGAAGCAAACCTACGTCAAGATAACCTTTCTTTGAAACACTTTGGTAGTGCTCCTATATCACAATCCAAATAATGAATCCGAGCACGTGGAGCCATTTCCTTATTTTTCTGTCAAGAAAAAAAATATGGTAGACTAACTGATATTTCTAGCAGTTAATGAAAGAGCCCAATGCAAAAAAAAAATGCATGTTGGGTCTTTGAAAGAGTTCGAATCATTTTGATAAGAATCAGTTCGATCTCTTTTACCGAGAAGGTCTACGGTTCGAGTCCGTATAGCCCTATAATAATATAATAATCCAAATTGAAATACAAAAAGTTCTATAGTTTTCATTATTACTGTATTTTTTGTTGTTTGTAACCGGTCGCTCGTGGTTGCTTGGTTCATCGAAATAAAATCATTCCCATAAGCTTGCTTATGGGGGGCTCGTTCAGAGCAGAACATAAAACGGAAAACAAAAGCCCATTTCAATCGTTATTTTTTTTTTCGAATCTCGGATAAAGAAACCCATTTTTTTTAGTAATTCATTTTTTTTTTCGTATGTGAATTCCATATGATTTTGCCTCATTCACCAAAAATGAGTAGGTATACCAAGGAAAAGAAGTCTCACTAACTCTTTGATTGTGGACAGTAAAGGAGGCAAAATCATGACATGAATCCGGTTAAAAATGAAAACTCCAACCTAACCCCACTCAAATCAAATAGTAAGTCACATGGATATAGGAACGGATTACTGTATTTGTCGACACGTCCGCGTTTGAAAAACGAAGATCTTTTCATAAACAGAAAACAAAATATATATAGAAAATAGAATCAAAAATCGATTGAATTTCGAATTCGAATATTCAAAATTTCAAAATTCGAAATCAAAATGAGAATTCTATTTGGAATTTTTTTTTTCTAAAAGCCCGAAGCGAGGTGAAAGCAAGAGAGTTTTATTTGTTTTGTTTGTATAAGAGATTTATACTATACTGAAATAAAATCGAAGGAAGTGTAATGAAAATAGGAGTACAATCGAGAAACGAGACATCACAGCAAACAAGTGAAACTGTGTGGTTCGACCAAAATGCATTTTGGTTTTGACTAACCTGTTACCGATGACTTGACAATGAATTCCAATTCGAATCGACGAATTCGGTATATTTTCCCCATTCAAAGGAGTTCGTCTATGTTTCTGCTTTACAAATATGATATTTTCTGGGCATTTCTAATAATATCAAACGTTATTCCTATTTTGGCATTTCTAATTTCCGCAGTTTTAGCCCCGATTAGCAAAGGACCAGAGAAGCTTTCTAGTTATGAATCGGGTATAGAACCAATGGGCGATGCTTGGTTACAATTTCGAATCCGTTAT